CGACGAGTAGTGGGGTCCTGAGCTAAGCCTTGGCTAAACCTGGGAAATCTTAATTCCATAATGCCTTTCAAATCCTCCTAGCCACTATCCTACTGCAATAATTCTCGCTAAGAAGAATGCCCATGTTGTGGCAATTCCACCCAGAAGGTAATGGGTTACTCCTACAGCACGTCCTTGTATAATGCTCAAGGCTCTAGGCTGAGTAGCAGGAGCAACTTTTAATTTGTTATGAGCCCAAACGATAGATTCAATGAGTTCTTGCCAATAACCACGGCCACTAAATAAAAACATTAAACTAAAAGCCCAGACAAAATGAGCGCCTAAGAAAAAAAGACCATATGCAGATAATGAAGAACCATAAGACTGAATTACTTGGGATGCCTGTGCCCACAAGAAATCTCGGAGCCAACCATTAATCGTAATGGAACTCTGTGCAAAGTTTCCCCCTGTGATATGAGTTACTATCCCTTGATCACTTACAGTACCCCAAACATCCGACTGCATTTTCCAACTGAAATGGAAAATGACTACCGAAATTGCATTGTACATCCAGAATAGACCTAAGAAAACATGATCCCAGGCGGAGACTTGACATGTTCCCCCTCGTCCAGGCCCGTCGCAAGGGAATCGAAAACCAAGATTTGCTTTATCAGGTATCAAACGGGAACTACGAGCAAATAAAACACCTTTCAAAAGTATTAATACAGTCACATGGATGGTAAATGCGTGAATGTGATGGACTAAAAAATCTGCGGTTCCTAATGGAATAGGTAACAAAGCGACTTTGCCGCCTACAGCTACTAACTCGCCACCTCCCCACGTTAAGCTGGTACTTGTTGTTGCACCAGGAGCTGTTACGCCAGGCGCGTCAGCATGGATATTTTGTACCCATTGAGCAAAGATGGGTTGTAATTGTATGGCGGTATCCGAAAACATATCTTGGGGACGGCCTAAAGCACTCATGGTATCATTATGAATGTACAAGCCAAAACTGTGAAAACCTAGAAATATACATACCCAGTTAAGGTGGGATATGATTGCATCGCGGTGTCTAAGGACGCGATCTAATAGATCGTTGTATCGAGTAGTTGGATCATAGTCTCTTACCATAAAAATGGCTGCATGTGCAGCAGCACCAACTATTAGAAATCCGCCAATCCACATGTGGTGTGTGAACAAGGAAAGTTGTGTACCATAGTCAGTAGCTAGGTATGGGTAGGGAGGCATAGCGTACATATGATGAGCTACAACAATAGTTGTAGAGCCTAGCATAGCTAGGTTAAGAGATAATTGAGCATGCCATGACGTTGTTAGGATTTCATAGAGACCCTTATGGCCTTGTCCTGTAAATGGGCCTTTATGAGCCTCCAAAATATCTTTAAGTCCATGACCAATACCCCAGTTGGTCCTATACATATGACCAGCGATCAGGAAAAGAATAGCAATAGCTAAATGATGGTGCGCAATATCGCTCAACCATAGGCCACCGGTTATTGGATCTAGTCCTCCGCGAAAAGTAAGAAATTCTGCGTATTTGGACCAATTCAAGGTGAAAAAGGGGGTTGCTCCTTCGGCAAAACTAGGATAAAGTTGAGCCAAAAGGTCACGATTCAAGATAAATTCATGAGGAAGTGGTATCTCTTTAGGATCAACCCCAGCGTCAAGAAATTGGTTAATCGGTAAAGATACATGGATTTGGTGTCCCGCCCAAGAAAGAGACCCAAGTCCTAATAACCCCGCTAAGTGGTGATTCAACATGGATTCTACATCTTGGAACCAGGCCAATTTGGGAGCGGCTTTGTGATAATGGAACCAACCAGCAAAAAGCATTAACGATGCAAAAATCAATGCACCGATTGCGGTACAATAGAGTTGTAACTCACTAGTTATTCCAGATGCTCGCCAAATCTGAAAAAAACCGGAGGTTATTTGGATTCCTCGGAAACCCCCGCCTACATCACCATTCAAAATTTCTTGCCCTACTATTGGCCAAACTACCTGAGCACTGGGTCCAATGTGAGTAGGATCGCTTAGCCATGCTTCATAATTGGAAAAACGGGCACCGTGGAAGTACATGCCACTCAACCAAAGAAAGATAATGGAGAGTTGACCGAAATGAGCACTAAAGATTTTTCGAGAGATCTCCTCCAAATCACCGGTATGACTATCGAAATCGTGAGCATCAGCATGTAGGTTCCAGATCCAAGTAGTAGTATCGGGGCCCTTAGCTATTGTTCTTGAGAAATGCCCGGGTCTGGCCCATTCCTCAAAAGATGTTTTTACAGGATCCCTATCCACAACAATTTTCACTTCTGGTTCCGGCGAACGAATAATCATTAAGTCCTCCTCTTTCCGGACAAGACATACAAAGAGACCCGCCAACTGTCTTTTTAGTGAATCTTTGAAGGATAGATATTATGATTAGTCCTTTTCTTTACTATCTATCGCCCTTCTATTTTTTTTAGTTATTCACTGGAGCAATTATATATTGAAGTCAATCCGAGGCAAGTGTTCGGATCTATTATGACATAAGGATTAGGTGCCTAACGGACATTGGTTATCCTGGAAAATTCTTTCCCGACGTAACAAAAAAAGATTCTTTTTTACGTTTTAATTTAAGAAGCTAGTGTATTTTTTTTTTAGGGTATAAGCCCTACATCTACTTTCCTTGAGTGAGCATAATATAAATCGATTCTAAATTCCAAGAAACTCATTAGAATTATTCAAAAAATCGTCCTTTAGGTAGGAATATTTAGATTGTCCCCTTTTATTTACTTTATTACCTCTGTTCTAGAGCCTATCCCTATTGTTTATCCTTATGAAATAGGATATAAAATCGAAGGTAGAAGAAAGGGATATAATGAAATTCTTGATTCGATCTTCCTACCAAAATTATTTGATTAATGGATCAACAACCAAACCGCCCATTTTATGAAAATGAAGAGTGGTCTTATTCAAATTCAAAGCGCTTCGTAATCTTCAACCAGTTCTGTGCTTCAATATAATTTCCCGGAGTAAGCGCTATAGCTTGTTTCCAATACTCAGCAGCTTGATCAAACCAAGCTTCCGCAATTTCTGAATCGCCCTGTAAAATGGCCTGTTCTCCTCGGTCGGAATAGGCAGTTCCTTCCCCTAGAACCGTACTTGAGAGTTTCCTACCTCATACGGCTCAGAAATTGCTATCTTAATTTCCCCTATCTTAACTGAATTCGATTTCTCAAAAATCGATCCAATTTCTTCTTGGGTTAAGCAGAAGAAGTTAATTACCTAAGTTTCAAACCCTAATTTTGATCAATAATCAGTCTGATCTTTTCTCCCACCTTCAGAAGAATGAAGCATAGATAGACCCATATCCTTCGTTCGAATTTTCTGAAAGGTAACTATCTCGGTTTCGTGTCTTTCATATATGAAATTTCTATAGAATCCTTGAAAAAGACTTTTTCCCATAAGAAAGAAAAAAGAACTTACTATCTTTGGGATCTGATACTACACCGCTGCTTAATCCTTTAGTGGATCGGCTCTATTACATAAGCAGATTCCTAAATTATGCCCCATATCATGGTATAATTAAGCAGTTTTTTTTTAGTTGTATCGACCCAGTCGCTCACTAATTGATCTTTACGGTGCTTTCTCTATCAATTTGAGACTTTATCCATAGAGTAGTAGTATAGGCTCGACTTTCTTCTTATTTTGATTCTCGTGAAGTGTTCTTCCTTCCTACAGCTGATAGGGGAAAATCATTGTTTTGACGATCCCTATGTAGAAAGCCCTTTTTCTAGTATTTACTAGAAAATTGCATCTTTTTTTCTTCTTTCTTTCTATAGTGGAGATAGTCGCACGTAATGACAGATCACGGCCATATTATTAAAAGCTTGCGGTAAGAAGGGGTTTCGTTCTAGCGCCCGGAAATAATATTCCAAAGCCTTTGTATGCTCTCCATTGCTTGTGTGTATAAGGCCGATGTTATATAGTATATAACTTCGATCATAGGGATCAATTTCTAGTCGCGTAGCTTCATAATAATTCTGCAAAGCTTCCGCATAATTTCCTTCGGATTGAGCCAACATCCGTTACGGTCGTTCATTCTATTCAAAAAATCTCCGTTCCAAAACCGTACATGAGGTTTTCATCTCATACGGCTCCTCCCTTCTTTCTGTACATAGTACTAAGCAAAAAATCTATAGAATGAAAATAGAATTAGTTCCATCTCATTATGGACCGAAAGGGGCTGGTATTTTTCCAAGAAATCTCTAGCCAACCTTCCCCCAAGAGGTTTTTCTTAACACCAATGAATTCTATTAATGCTAGAGGAAAACGATAGCTCCAGGAATTTCTTTGTTCTCAACGCCTCCTATTTAGAGGAATTAGCCACTTCAACGACCTTTGATGGTTATAAGGGTATCCAACGTACAAACCTGATGGTTGTTTGCTATCCCAACCATTCTTCCCAACCCTGATACCGATCAGGAAAGGGTTAATTTCTAACAAAGTTTTTCTCTTGTTGATTCCTATTTCGAGGTGTAGTGCTTTTCTCCCCTATGCTGCCTATTGGTCCTAGTAGAGTAGGATTAGCCTGTAATACAGAACCTATCCTGTAGGTGTAACCTTTCGCTCAATACTCAAATCTACAATTGAAGCATCTAAGGCCGCATCAATCGAGGATACACGACAGAAGGAATTGTTAGTTCACCTCACCTCCCCCAAGCGTGGGTTTCCTTTACTAATTTTGTTCTCTCTATGCGAACCCCCTCTCTTTCTCGTAAGACTGAGATGTAGGTAGGCCTAAAAAAAAAAAAAAAAAGGAGTCAAATCGCACCATNTNTATAATAAGTAAATGCCCTTTTTTCCCCTGAGGTTGTCGGAATTATTTGCAATAAAATATTGGCTACAATCGAGGAGGTCTTATCAATGAAATTTCCATTTATACGGGATCTAGACATAATTCCCAATCCATTCTATATAGAATTCTTTTCATTCTATCACAAAATAACATAAAAACTTATAAATCGCTCCATATGCTCTAAATGGATAAGAGAGGTATGGATTTTCCACTCAGCTCAAATTGTCTCCTTTTCCTTCTGTTTGGACAAGAAGAGATATGAAATATTTGACTAAGATTGGATTTCATTCCACTTTCCTATTTCTCAACAACAACTTCTGTCATCAGCTATTTCGCGTTTTCAAAGTCATTAATTATCCCATACCCTTTTTATTTAGATTGTATGGCGTAACATACCTTATGCAAATAGAATTCTAGGGTTCCTTGGTTCCTTTATTTTCTTATGGAATAATAAGGATTCTTCTATTCTCTTTTTATTTGGGTTTTCTCCAAAGAAAAACTTTTGAGGGAGCGGAATTCCTAGTAAAAAAAAATAAAGGATCCTTACACTTAGATAAAAAAAAGAATTTTTCCAATAGAGCCATGGAATCCCCGAACGGTTGTGGCTGTACCTGTACTGCAGGAATACGAAAACTCGCTATTCACTCAGTTTATTTTCCATAATAAGATTATGTAGGAGAGATGGCCGAGCGGTTCAAGGCGTAGCATTGGAACTGCTATGTAGACTTTTGTTTACCGAGGGTTCGAATCCCTCTCTTTCCGTTTCTCTTAATTCATCAACGTTACCGATCACAATGTATCAAATCAAATAACAATTTATTTGAGCAATAATACCTTTATTTAATAGAATTCTCTAAAGCAAATTACTTTGGTATGTAAAATATAACAAAAAAGAAAAAAGATCCTAAGGTTAATCTATTTCTGCTAGGTGAATGGGAAAATACGAATTAAGAGCCTTAGGTCGATTTAGTTCGGGGAAAGGGGAAGGGGGAAAAAAATTCTATGAACCTTTCCTTTTGCGTTAAGCTCAAGTCTGACGAGAGTAATATTCTACAACTAACAACTCATTTATTTTCAGACCGACCCACTTTCTATCTAGGATTTTTTGTACTAGTCCTTTATATTGCAATGTATCAACCGTCAAATGCTTTGGCAATTTGCCAGGATCGGATGAAGCAATAGAATTTTGAACCAGACGTTTTGATCTTTGGTTATCCTTCGTAGTAATAATATCTCGGGGTTTGCAACGAAAACTTGGTATATCGACTATACGACCATTAACTAAAATATGTCTATGATTAACTAATTGCCGGGCCTCAGGAATGGTTGAAGCCATACCCAATCGAAAAACAATATTATCCAAACGCATTTCAAGTAATTGTAGTAAAACTTGACCTGTTGACTTTTTTGCTTTTCCAGCGATATGTACATATCTAAGTAATTGTCGTTCTGTCAGACCATAATGAAAACGCAATTTCTGTTTTTCTTGAAGACGGATACGATATTGCTCTTTTTTCCCAGAATGGAATTTCTTTTTCAGATTACTTCCGGATTTAGGCGTTTTTCTAGTGAGTCCTGGTAAAGCTCCCAGACGGCGTATTTTTTTTAAACGAGGTCCTCGATAACGGGACATGAAGACTCCTTTTTTTATTGAAATTCCATTTTACACAATAAATTTCATTGTATTTACATTACAGAATACATCGAAATTAAAACTGAATTAAACTAAAGGATAAACAGAGTAAAATCTACTAAAGTACCACAAAAAATGGAATTTCATCAACATCTGAATTTTTTGTATATATATTATTTATTTTACTGTTTTGTATCTAGCAAAATTGTAAGGTAGAAACGACATAACGGACTCTGTATTCTCCATTTAATTCGGAGAAAAAAAAAGGGGATTCTTGTTCATGGAACATCAATAGAGAAAAAAGCCGACTATCGGATTTGAACCGATGACCCTCGCATTACAAATGCGATGCTCTAACCTCTGAGCTAAGTGGGCTTATATAACAGAAATAGTGTAACAAATAGAAATATATATAGGAAATCCGTAAAATGGCAGATCTTAATTATTAATCTTAGTTATTAACTAGTTCGAAATTGGAAATTCTACTTAGAAAAAAAAAAGAATGAATATCAAGCGTTATAGTATGATTTTGAATATTCTAAAAAAGGAAAGAAGGGGGTGGGGGAGAAAAAAACTTTTGGATATATTGATTCCGATTGAATTGCAAATATATCAACGGTAGAATCAATTCAATTCTGAATCGCAATAAGCGGGGTCTCTTGAATAGAGACGAGCTGCTAGACTACGTCGAATAATGAATTCAATGATTCAAAAAAAAACTAAGAGATGTAGGAAATTACACAAGGAATCCAGGTTTCAAAGAAAAAAAAAGACAATGGGGATATGGCGAAATCGGTAGACGCTACGGACTTGATTGTATTGAGCCTTGGTATGGAAACCTGCTAAGTGGTAACTTCCAAATTCAGAGAAACCCTGGAATGAAAAATGGGCAATCCTGAGCCAAATCCCTTTTTTGAAAAAACAAGTGGTTCTCAAACTAGAACCCAAAGGAAAAGGATAGGTGCAGAGACTCAATGGAAGCTGTTCTAACGAATCGAGGTGTAATTACGTTGTGTTGGTAGTGAAA